CTGTCTCGTATTCAAAAGGTCGAATAATGTATGTATATTGGACGTTTTAAGACAATTATAGATCCTGGGAGGCAACTCTGATTGGTCAATAAAAAAAGATTTCAATGCTCTTTTTTTTTTTCTTAGTTTTCTTAGTTTAGTGAATTTATCATGAAAAGGAAAAAAAGGTAAAGTAACCTTGTGTTGACTGTTCTCTAAATGTGACTTTTCTTCTTCCGCATGTAGAAAAGGAATAAATAAATCAATCAAATTCCGGGAAGCTTCGTGAAGTGCTTCTTTAGGAGTTAAACTCCCATTTGTCCATATTTCTAGAAAAAGTATTTCCTGTTTTTTATTACCATTCCCATAAGAATGAATACTATGATTCACATTTCGAACAGGCATGAATACAACATTATCTATAGGATAACTTCTGTCGTGAAAGTTATTTAACGTTTTTATACCGTATCCTCTATTCCTTTCAATTTGTAATCCAATACACAAATCAATTGGTTCTGTTAGGGTAGCTATATGCTGTGTATTATCAATTATTTCCACGGAAGGTGGTAAGATGATGTCTTGAGCAGTTACGTATCCGGGACCCTTGACACAAATAAATGCCTTTCGAGTTCCATACAGATTACTTCTCAATACAATTTCTTTCAAATTCATTAAAATTTCATGTACTGATTCTTGAATACCTGCTATGGTAGAATATTCATGTGGTATTTTCTCAGATTTTGCGCGTGTAATACATGTTCCTTCTATTTCTCCAAGCAAAGCCCTTCGCATTGCAATGCCTATTGTGTCGGCTTGGCCTTTCATAAGTGGAGATAGAATAAAGCGTCCATAATAAAGACGTTTACTATCTATTCTTGATTCAACACACTTCCACTGTAGTGTCCGAGTAGATACTTTTACTTTCTCTCGAACCATAGTAATATTCTTTTTGTCTTTGATCAACTAATTAAATTATTTATTTCTCTTGAAATCTCTTTAGTCTTATTCCTATACACGTCTTTTTTTAGGAGGTCTACAGCCATTATGTGGCATAGGAGTTACATCCCGTACGAAATTTAATACTATACCACTTCTACGAATAGCTCGTAATGCTGCATCTCTTCCGAGACCCGGACCTTTTATCATAACTTCTGCTCGTTGCATACCTTGATCCAATACTGCTCGAATAGCATTTCCTGCTGCGATTTGAGCAGCAAAAGGTGTCCCTCTTCTTGTACCCCTGAATCCACAAGTACCGGCGGAGGACCAAGAAATCACCCGGCCCCTGACATCTGTAATAGTAATAATGGTGTTACTGAAACTTGCTTGAACATGAATAACTCCCTTTGGTATTCTACGTGCACCCTTACGTGACCCAATGCGCCCATTCCTACGTGAACCGACTTTTGATATAGGTTTTGCCATATTTTATCATTTCATAAAAATAAGTCAGAGATATATGGATATATCCATTTCATGTCAAAATAGATCTTCTATTTTTATTTTTTTATTGTTTTCTTTCAAATTGAAGATTACTTTCGGAGTCTCTTTTTTTTTTTAACTAGAAGAATTATCCTTGTCTTTGTTTATGTCTCGGGTTGGAACAAATTACAATAATTCGTCCCCTCCTGCGAATTAGCCGACATTTTTCACAAATTTTACGAACAGAAGCCCTTATTTTCATAGCTGTTATTCCTTAATCCCGAATTCATTGGAAGAAAATAGGTTTCTTGAAATTTTTGAACCCTCAAATGTAGCCCCCTGAAAGGAATCTTGAAGTTGAAAAAACCACCTAATTATTTTAACCCTTGTTAGGGATCCTAACAATTATATGCCCCGGTGGGTTGAATCATAATGATTTACTTTAAATTAATTGAAATTGAATTTTGACCCTATCTACTTATACGTATAAAAAACTTAATTTTGGCCGTTTCTAAAATAGAATCTACAATAATATATTCATTATCGAAAGGAATCCTGATCAATACTATTGAGAAAGAATTGAGTAATTAAACCTTCATGAATTCATTTTCTTTTTATTCTTTCATTTCAGGTACTTCGAAGTATCAACTAATGTAGGACAGGAGGAGTAATATTAGTAGACAATTTGCCCTTTTTCTTTTTTTTTCCAAAATAGGAAGGTTTTGGATACAATTCGGATATTATATTAAATGGATTGATTACCATATATAACACAAAATTTCTCCACCGATTCCTTCTAGTCGAGCGTCTCGATCTGTCATTATACCTCGAGAAGTAGAAAGAATTACAATACCTATCCCGCCTAAAATTCTAGGAATTTTTTGATAGTTAGAATAGATTCGTAGACCAGGTCGACTTATCCGTTTTAAATTTAAAGTAGTTTGATAGGGTCCTTTCCTATTTCTTCGATGTCGTAGGGTTAAAACAAAAAAGTCTTTCTTGCTTTCCTGATGTTTTCTTATGTTTTCGATAAAACCTTCTCGTAAAAGTATTTTAACAATGGTTTCGGTGATTTTAGTCGATGCTATTTGAATCGTTCCTTTTCTATTCATGTCAGCATTTCGTATAGAGGTTATTATTTCAGCAATAGGGTCCCTCCCCATCGTAAATTCTTCTTTACCCCAAATTTTGATATAATCAACATGTTTTTTTTTATTTCTTATTTATTAGTATAAAAGGTATATGCATAAGACATAATATAATCCACTTGAGAGATAATCCACAATAAATCTATATCATTTCAATAGTTTCGTTTAAATAGCTAATTCTATTGAAGTCTTATCTTATACTTATAATATCTTATACTTATAATACTTCAGGAGCTAATGAAACTATTTTAGTGAAATTTAACTGTCTCAATTCCCGGGCGATTGCTCCAAAAATTCGAGTTCCTTTTGGATTTCCTTCTTGATCAATTACAACTGCAGCATTGTCATCATATCGTATTATAATACCGTTGTCACGCTTGAGTTCTTTACAAGTACGTACAATTACAGCTCTGATGACTTCTGATCTTTCCAGAGGTGTATTAGGTATTGCTTCCTTGATCACAGCAACAATAACGTCACCAATATGAGCATATCGACGATTACTGGCTCCTATGATTCGAATACACATCAATTTTTTGGCCCCGCTGTTATCTGCTACATTCAAATGGGTCTGAGGTTGAATCATTTTTGAATCTCTTCTTTCAATGCAACAAAGGACGAAGAAAAAAAGAAATATTGTTTGTCAAAAAAATCCACAATTGTTTTTTAATTTCTAAGACCTCTTTCTCTGGGTTTTCTATATTCCTATCCTGAAATAATGAATTGAGTTTTTATAGGCATTTTTGATGCTGCGATTAAAATAGCCTTTCTGGCTATATTTTCGGCTACTCCGCCCATTTCATAAAGGATTCTACCAGGTTTAACGACAGCTACCCAATACTCGGGAGATCCTTTCCCCGAACCCATACGTGTTTCCGTAGGTCTTACTGTAACTGGTTTGTCTGGAAATATACGTACCCATATTTTTCCACCCCTTCGTACATTTCGTGTCATTGCGCGTCGGCCGGCTTCTATTTGTCTAGATGTAATCCAAGCAGGTTCAAGTGCTTGAAGAGCATATCGACCGAAACAAATACGATTACCGCTACAAGATATTCCTTTCAGTCTTCCCCTATGTTGTTTACGGAATCTGGTTCTTTTCGGGTTATAGTTGATGCCTCTTTCTTTCTCAATTTCATCTCTACTACAGAACGGGACATGAGAATTTCTTCTCATCCAGCTCCTCGCAAAAAATCACTCAAAAAAATAGTGAGTTTTAATTTCAAATAGATTGAACGAAATCTTATCTTAAAGAATCCCAGGATTCAATCTATTATAAATTTGTATATTTTATTTGAATAGATAGAATTCTATCTGAATTTTATTTCTATTTATATTTATAGATAATAAATGTCTTGTTATAAGGAATGCTTATTTTGCATTTTGAATCATATTCATTTTATATTGGATCAACAAAAAATGCGTAATCCAAGAAAATATAACTTTCGCGGGCGAATATTTACTCTTTCAATCTCCATTTGAATTGTCGAGTTATCTTATGACCTCTCATAATTAGAATAAAAAGAAATGAATTGGTCTTTGGTTTGTTCCGCCATCCCACCCATGAATCATTAATTCGTTTTCATTTTTAAGAGAATCCTCTGCATTTACGGGTTCCGTCGTTCCCATCGCTTCTCGATTAATGGTTAGGTCTGAATTTGACAATGGAGCCTCCAATCAAATTGCTTTATTTTCTCTTGAATCAATCTTCTCAGTCTTTATTGATTCAAGGCTCTTGCTTGATTTTTTGTTCGATGAACAGATACTCATCTAATTAGGGATGAATCTGCATTGATGCCTTATTACATTTCTTTTTTCTTTTTTTATTTATGAGATGACTCATAGACCTTACATATTGGAATCATATATCATTACTCTTTCTTTTTCTCTCTTTCTCTCATCCTTCCATTTATCTGTTTAGTTATTATTTCGCTTCACAATTTATACTCATAATCAGGTTGCTTTTTCTTTTTTTTGATTATGCAAAAGAAGTTTTCAGTTGCTATAATGATATGAATGATATATCATATGACTGATTTTTTGGATCCAGATAATGCGAAGCGATGAGTTGGTTATTAATCTTAGAGTTATTAGTTCATACTATGGAGCGGTCTGGTCCATTTTGTGAATCCTAACCTTAAAAAAACCAACGAGTCACACACTAAGCATAGCAAATCAAATGATCAATCAAATTTTTATTCAACCTTATAGAATTTAATTTAGAACTGCTCATTTTTTTTGATTGAACATCAAAAATGAAAGAATTTTTTGTTTTTTTGTTATATCTCATCTAAAGACAAGTAAAATATTATTCTTTGTCTATAAATATCCAAATTTTAATTCCTAATACCCCATAGATAGTCCGAACTGTATAGGAAGAATAATCAATTTTAGCTCCAATGGTTTGTAGAGGAACCCTACCCTCTCTGATCCAGTCTACGCGCGCAATTT